ATATGAAATTTATACATGGGCTATCTATAGGGTAGAAGTTGTTAAATAATGATACTAGAGCTGATTATTTATAAGTAGTGTAGGTGGGTTCTACTTAAGCGGGATAAATTACCATATTTAGTAATTTAATATCGAAAAAGTGTGTTTAGATAATGTAGTTTTGCTCAGTAAAATTGTGATGTTTGTTACTGTCCCTATAAGAAGAAGAGGTATAAAAGTTAATGGCGTCGCAAATTTGTATCGTATACTTGTTTTTGGGGTTTGGCAAGATATATACTACATCTTTTTTGACGCTTTAGGGGTGAGGGGGTTTGTTTGAGTTAAAATTGTGAAGTAATATGTGTGCTACATACGTAGTTATGTCCCAAGGCATTGACTGAAATGTAATGCTTAGTGATGTTTGCGGAGACTTAAATTCACGTTAAGTCCAGCTACAATTTGGTTGACTGTGTTAGAGCCTCTACGGCTTAGCTGAGTCAGAGCATCCCTAAAAAATAAAAAATACCAAATGTATGACACCACAGTTATGTGTGAGCATGGGCTGATTAGTAATTAATCCATCGAGATGTCTTATTTAAGAGGAATGAATGGGCGTTTAGGTGAGATGGTCCTGAAGAAAGAACCAGATGTCTGATAAAGTGCAAGTTGTGTAACCCCCACGTTTTATGGGCCCGGAGCGAGGTTAATTAGTCCTTTTTACAAGGGTTGATGATTTCACGTGAGGTGGGGAATTAAGAAATAACCCATTGGATTATGGGCGTAGTATGCCTTTGTGTTATGTTTATGGTAGAGATCAATTTATGGTTTATGGTCGTTTATAGGCTAATGTACTATGTCTTATGTCCCATGTACTGTATAAGATGATATTCGTATTTGACTAGAGTTTATTATGTGGGTTAAACATACCTTTAGGTAATATGTCTTATGTACATTTATTGTATTATGTACTTGCTTAATATTCATGGGGAAGATAAATTATGCACGATATACATAGTAAATTTTTTTTATTATTTATAAAACTTTTACTTTAAAAAGTTTTATGTTGTGTAGTAAAAATTATTTGGTGGTTTTAACGTACATAGATAGACGTTTACAAGGAATAGTTTATTATAGAATTCCAGCTTTGGGTGCTGGTGGTGAGGCTAGAGCTTCTTCCTTGAATGTCTTGGGGAGAATTCTTCTCCATTTCTGGTTTACAAGACCAGAGTAATTAATTATACTACAAAGACTCTTCATTTTAGAAAGTTATTTTCTATAATACTTGTGAGTGGCATTAGGACTAGGATCAGGAGGAAGTATAAAATAGACGCTAGTTGGCCGATAATGATGAACGGATGCTCTACTGGTTGACCTCCGATTCATGTTAGGACGAGTAGATCTGCGACTAAAATTCAGAATAAACATTGGCTAATGGGACGGAATATTATGCTTCGTTGTTTAGATGTGTGGAGTATAGGGATGATAGCTAGGACTAAGATGGATAGGACTAGGGCTAAGACTCCTCCTAGTTTATTGGGAATTGAGCGTAGGATTGCATATGCAAATAAGAAATATCATTCTGGCTTGATGTGTGGTGGGGTATTTAGTGGGTTTGCAGGGGTGTAATTGTCGGGGTCTCCCAGCAGGTCTGGTGAGAATAAAACTAAGAGTATTAATACTAGAAGTAGAATTAGAACTCCTAGAATGTCTTTAATGGTGTAGTAGGGGTGAAATGGGATTTTATCTGCATCTGATACCAGTCCTGATGGATTATTTGATCCTGTTTCATGTAGAAAAATGAGATGTACTCCTGCTAGCGCTGCAATAATGAATGGCAGGATGAAGTGGAATGCGAAAAATCGTGTGAGGGTGGCTTTGTCTACTGAGAAGCCCCCTCAGATTCACTCTACTAAATCTGTCCCGATATATGGAATCGCAGATAATAGGTTAGTAATGACTGTTGCTCCTCAGAATGATATCTGTCCTCATGGTAATACATAACCTATAAATGCGGTGGCTATTACTGCGAATAGTAATACTACTCCGATGTTTCAAGTTTCTATAAATATATAAGAGCCATAATATAATCCTCGTCCGACGTGTAGAAATAAGCAGATAAAAAATATAGATGCTCCATTTGCATGGAGGTAGCGGATCAATCAACCGTAATTTACATCTCGACAGATGTGCGTGACGGAAGAGAATGCTGTTAAAGTATCAGATGTATAGTGTATTGCTAGAAATAGTCCTGTCAAGATTTGAATGATTAGGCATACACCCAATAAAGAACCGAAATTTCATCAGGAAGAAATGTTTGAGGGGGCTGGTAGATCGACAAATGAGTCGTTAATAATTTTTATAAGGGGGTGAGTTTTTCGAAGGTTTGTCATTAGTATTCTTGTAGTTGAATTACAACGATGATTTTTCATGTCATTAGTCATGGTTAGATTCCATGTAGGAATAATGGTAACATACATTGAATTAATTTTAAGTACTATTTTGGTATTAAGTTTTGTTGGTTTTTGTTCAAAACCATCTCCTATTTATGGTGGGTTAGGGTTAATTATTAGTGGTGGAGTGGGCTGTGGAGTAGTATTAAATTATGGTGGGTCTTTTTTAGGTTTGATGGTGTTTTTGATTTATTTAGGAGGTATGCTTGTAGTTTTTGGTTATACAACTGCTATGGCTATGGAAGAATACCCTGAAGTCTGGTCCTCTAACTACACAGTTTTAGGGCTGTTGGTCTCCGGATTTGTTGCTGAGTTACTGTTTATAGGTTATTTGGCAAGTGATGAAAAGTTGGAGATTATTTTAAATTTCAATGGTCAGGGGGATTGGGTTATCTATGATACGGGGGATTCAGGGTTTTTTAGTGAGGAAGCTATGGGTATTGCTGCTTTATATAGCTATGGTTATTGATTGGTGATTGTAACCGGGTGATCTTTAGTGATTGGGGTTCTGGTGGTTATGGAAATTACTCGTGGGAATTAAAGATTATTAATCCAAGTGACATTGAAATTAAAAAAGATAAGAAGTAAAGCTTTACTAGGCCTTTTTGATCAGCTACCAGGGTCGAGTAAGTTATTTGAATTTTTGCCAGAGTCTTAGGCAACGCGTTTTCTAATCAGGTAAGGTCTAAGAGCATAGATGCTATTTTTTGGCTTATTTTTAGATTTATTTTAGGAATTAAACGATGTACGATAAGAGGGAAAAATCCTAGTTGATTTGAAAATTTGTATATGTTGTTTGGTGTAGAAAATTTTAAGTTGCGAGTTATATTATTGAGTTCAATTGCTATTATAAACCCAATAAATGTAACAAAAAGTGCTGTAAGTTTAAGATAATAGGGTATGGTTATTGCAGGAATTGTTATTGGGACTAGATTGTTAGAAATAATAAAACCGGCAAAAATGCTTCCTAATAGTAAGCGTTTAATAGGTTTAATAAGTGAAGGGTTGTTTTCGTTAATTAAAATTACAGGTGGGAATCGTGGTTGTTCAAGGAGGGCAAAAAACATGATTCGAGTGCTGTAAACAGCGGTTAAGGATGTAGCAATTAGTGTCATTAAAAGGGCTCAGGCGTTTGTGTAAGATGTATTAGCTGCCTCAATAATTAAATCTTTTGAGTAGAATCCTGTTAAAAATGGTATTCCTGTCAAGGCTAAGCTTCCTGTAATTAAAGCGGTTGTGGTGAATGGCATAGTTTTGTAGAGGCCTCCTATTTTTCGGATATCTTGCTCATCATTGAGGCTGTGGATGATTGATCCTGAACATATAAATAATATAGCCTTGAAAAAAGCATGAGTGCAGATGTGTAAGAAAGCTAGGTGGGGTTGATTGAGTCCAATTGTAACTATTATTAAACCTAATTGACTTGAAGTGGAGAATGCAATGATCTTTTTAATGTCATTTTGAGTTAGAGCACATAGTGCTGTAAATAGGGTTGTGATGGCTCCAAGACATAAGATTAATGTTTGGATTGTTTTATTGTTTTCTAGTAGTGGGTGGAATCGAATTAGGAGAAAGATACCGGCTACTACCATAGTACTTGAGTGAAGTAGGGCTGATACTGGAGTTGGGCCCTCTATGGCGGAAGGTAGTCAAGGGTGAAGACCAAATTGTGCTGATTTGCCTGTAGCGGCTAGAACTAACCCTATTAGTGGTATGTTGGTTTGTTCTGTGGTATTTATAAAGATTTGTTGAAGTTCTCATGAGTTGGAGTTAAATATAAATCATGCCATTGATAGTACAAAGCCAATGTCTCCGATTCGATTATAGAGAATTGCTTGTAACGCTGCAGTATTAGCATCAGCTCGCCCGTATCATCAGCCAATAAGTAGGAAAGATATAATTCCAACGCCTTCTCAACCAATAAATAATTGAAATATATTGTTAGCTGTCACTAAGATGAGTATCGTGATTAAGAATATTAGTAGATACTTAAAAAACCGATTGATATTTGGGTCTGAGTGTATATATCATATGGAGAATTCCATAATAGATCAGGTAACAAATAATGCTACTGGTATAAAAATTAAGGAGAAATAATCAAATTTTAGGCTGATTGATAGTTTTATAGTATTAATTGTTATTCAGTGTCAGTTAGAGATTACAGTTTCTTGACCAGAGTAGCTGAATATAATGTAGGGAATCATGCTAATTATGAAAGCACATGCAATTGTATCCTTAACGTATAAGGGAAAAGAAGATTTTTTATAAGTATTTGTCATGGATGCTACTACGGGGAGGGTGAGAATGGATAATATTATTAATAAAGAGGATGAAAATAGGTTAATTACTTTTATTTGGAGTTGCACCAAGTTTTTGGTTCCTAAGACCAATGGATTACTACTATCCTATAAAAGTCTGTAAGAAAGCCATGTTATTACACATGGGAGCATGAATTAGCAGTTCTTGCATACTTTCTCGGTAAATAAGAAGGCACAATCTTCTATTATTAGATTCACAAACTAATGTTTTGTTTAAACTATATTTACAGTATGTTATCCCTAAAATGATTTTTGGATTTAGGGATAATAGTAGTAGTGGAAAGATATGAAGAGCTATTAGGGCATGCTCTCGTGTAAAAGAGGGGTGAATGTTGTTTACATGGTGTGTATGTTTGCCTCGTTGAGTTTGAATAAGTATATATAGTGAATAAAGGGCAGTGACAACTATATTTAGTCCTATTAAGATTATAGTAAGGTTGGACCATGAGAATGAAGTTAATATAATAATGAGTTCTCCGATTAAGTTAATTGTTGGGGGTAGGGCTAAGTTAGTTAGACTTGCCATAAGTCATCAGGCCGCTATTAGGGGCAAGATAGTTTGTAGGCCTCGAGCTAAGATTATGGTTCGGCTGTGAATGCGCTCATAATTGGTGTTAGCAAGGCAGAATAATATAGAAGATGTCAGGCCATGTGCAATCATAAGGGCTGTAGCCCCTATATAGCTTCATGGGGTTTGGATTATGATAGCTACGATTACGAGGGCTATGTGGCTTACAGATGAGTATGCAATTAATGATTTTAAGTCTGTTTGGCGCAAGCAAATTGAGCTAGTTATAATTATTCCTCATAAGGATAAAGCTATAAATGGGTAAGCTATTAAAGTTGTTTGAGGTGATAGAATGGTGGTAATTCGTATTATACCATATCCTCCTAATTTTAGTAATACAGCTGCTAAAACTATTGACCCTGCAATTGGCGCTTCTACGTGGGCTTTCGGTAGTCATAGGTGAAGTCCATATAGTGGTATTTTTACTATAAATGCTATGATGCATGCCAATCATAGAAGTATTGATGACCATGAATTTTGAAGGTGAGGCGATATTAGTTGTATTATCATGATATTTAGGGAGCCAGAGGTATTTTGTAAATAAGTAAGTGCAACGAGAAGTGGGAGGGATCCAATTAATGTATAAAATAAAAAGTAATAGCCTGCGTTCAGTCGCTCTGTTTGATTACCTCATCGTGTGATTAAGATTAAAGTTGGGACTAGTGTTGCTTCGAATAGAATATAAAATAAGATTATTTCTGTAGCCGTGAATGTTATGAGGAGAAAAATTTGTAATAAGATTAACATTGAAATGTAGAGTTTTTTCCGTGTAACGGGTTCATTTGTTAGATGATTTTGGCTGGCTATTAATATAAGTGGGAGGAGTCATGAGGTTAAAATTAATAGTGGTGAAGATAATGGGTCTGAAAATAGGAGAATAGAGAAAACGTTACTATCTGGGTAATTTAATAGTGATAGGCTAAGTAGACTAATTAATAGGCTATATATTGTAGTATTAATTCAGATTATATTGTTGTTGGATAGTCAAGTCAATGGGATTAATATTATTGTAGGAATAATAATTTTTAACACTGTAGAAGATTAAGGTTTTGAACATAATCAACTCCGTACGTATTTGACACTATGACCAGTAGGGACAGGCCAACAGCTGCTTCGCATGCAGCAAATACTAATAAGATGATTGGTGCCATGCTAGCCAAGGTGAAGTGAAGGTTGAGGATTAAAATAGTACTTAAAATAAATAAAGATAATATTATCCCTTCTAGACATAGTAGTGTGGATATCAAGTGTGACCGGTAAAGTAATAATCCTAGAAGAGATACTAAAAATGCGATTATGATGTTTACATGAACTAGAGTCATTTGATAATTACGGGATAAGCCGTAATCTAATGAGTCGAAATCATTTATTTTAATTAAACTAATTATCAATTCGTTTCATTCTAAGCCTTTTTGTGACCATTCGTAGGCGAGACTTAATGCTAGTATGAAAATTAGGGTTAGGGCTATGATTAAAACGGTTTTTACATCATTTGTCTGAGCGGCTCATGGGAGTGGTAAGAGGAGAGCAATTTCTAAATCGAATAATAGGAATGTAATAGCTACTAGAAAGAATTTTATTGAGAAAGGTAGTCGGGCTGAGCCTATAGGGTCAAAGCCGCATTCGTATGGGCTAGATTTTTCTGCATATGAATTTAATTGGGGGAGTCAGAATGCAATTAGAACAAGGATAGAGGATAGTGAGACATTAATGATTATTGTGATTAGTATATTTATTATTCTTCCCTGGGTTTTACCAAGACTGGCTGATTGGAAGTCAGCTGTACTTATTGATACTAGAAGAATAAGAGCCTCATCAGTAGATAGAAATATAGAGGAAAAGTCAAACTACGTCTACGAAGTGTCAATATCAGGCTGCTGCCTCAAATCCAAAATGGTGTTTTGAAGTGAAATGATATTTTAGTTGTCGAAATAAACAAACTGTTAGGAATGTTGTACCAATAATTACATGTAGGCCATGGAATCCAGTTGCTATAAAGAAGGTAGATCCATATACTCCATCTGAAATTGTGAATGGCGCTTCATAGTATTCTGCTGCTTGAAGGACAGTGAAGTACACTCCTAAGGTGATTGTAATAAATAAGGCTTGGTTTATATGTTTACGGTTCCCTTCTATTAGGCTGTGGTGGGCTCATGTAATAGATACCCCTGAAGCAAGTAGGACTGAAGTATTTAGTAGTGGCACTTCTAATGGATTAAGTGGGCTAATTCCTGCGGGTGGTCAAAATCCCCCTAGTTCAGGAGTAGGGGCAAGGCTAGAGTGATAAAAGGCTCAGAAGAAGCCAGCAAAGAAAAATACTTCTGAGATAATAAAAAGGATTATTCCATATCGCAGTCCTTTTTGGACAATAGGTGTATGGTGTCCTTGGAATGTGCCTTCACGTACTACATCTCGTCATCATTGATATATGGTTAGAGTATTGGTTAGTAAGCCTAGAGAAAGTAAAATTATTGAGTTGAAGTGAAATCATATAATTAACCCAGAGGTCAAGAGTAAAGCGGAAAGAGCACCTGTTAAAGGTCAGGGGCTAGGATTTACTATGTGATAGGCATGTGTTTGGTGTGTCATTATGTATTATCATGTAAGTATAGGCTAACTAGAAGTGTAAACACATAAGCTTGAATTAGGGCCACTGCGAACTCTAGAATTGTTAATAGAACTAGAATAATAAATGTAATTGCTGCAGTAGTTGGGCTAATACTTATTAAAGCCAGAGTGGCCCCGCCGATAAGATGAATTAATAGGTGGCCAGCAGTAATGTTTGCGGTTAGTCGTACGGCTAAGGCCATGGGTTGAATAAATAGGCTAATGGTCTCGATAATAATTAATATAGGAATAAGGGGCAGTGGAGTTCCTTGAGGTAAGAAATGGGCTAGGGACGCTTTTGTTTTGTATCGGAATCCTGTAATTACTGTTCCTGCTCATAATGGAATGGCTATACCTAAATTTATTGACAGTTGTGTTGTCGGCGTAAATGAGTGTGGTAGTAGACCTAGTAGGTTGGTTGAGCCAATAAATATAATTAATGATATTAGTATGAGGGATCAGGTTTGTCCTTTAATATTATGGATACTTATTATTTGTTTGGAAGTCAGTTGAATAAGTCATTGTTGTAAAGAGATTACACGATTATTGATAAGTCGGTTTGGGGTAGGGAATATAATACTTGGGAATATGATGATTAATACAACAATTGGAAGTCCTATTATTGTAGGGGTAATGAAAGAGGCGAATAGATTTTCGTTCATTTTGTTTCTCAAGGGGTGTTATGTTTTAATGATTTTATTGATTTAGTTTCTGGGCTTGAGTAATAAACATGTTTTGAAATTTTAAGTTGGAATAAAATAAATAGTGTGATGGTAGTTGCTACGATTGTAATAAATCAGGTAGAAGTGTCTAGTTGTGGCATATCATTAAGGAGAGGTTTAAACTCTCAGTCTTTAACTTAAAAGGTTAATGCTATATAGCTTCTTAATGACATTATAATATTGATGATGACCATTTTTCAAAATATTTTAGAGGTACTATCTCTAGTACAATTGGTATAAAACTATGGTTTGACCCGCAAATCTCTGAACATTGACCATAATATAGACCCGGTCGTGTTGATAGTAGTGTTGTTTGGTTTAATCGCCCTGGAATTGCGTCTGTTTTTAGACCTAGCGATGGTACAGCTCAAGAATGAAGTACATCCTCCGAAGAGATTAGTATGCGAATGGTTATTTCTATTGGAAGAACAACTCGATTATCGACTTCGAGCAGTCGTAGTTCTCCAGGCTTTAAGTCTGATGTAGGGATTATATAAGAATCAAAAGTTAAATCTTCATAGTCTGTATATTCATAACTTCAGTATCATTGATGTCCCATTGTTTTTACTGTTAAAGAGGGGTTGTTAATTTCGTCTATTATGTATAGAATTCGTAATGAAGGTAGAGCGATTATGATTAGAATAATAGCGGGTATGATTGTTCAGATGGTTTCGACTTCTTGAGCGTCTATAGTACTTGTGTGAGTTAATTTTGTTGTTAATATCAGGGAAATAATGTATAATACTAAAGAACTAATTAGGAAAGCGATCATTAAAGCATGATCATGAAAGTGAAGTAATTCTTCTATAATTGGTGAGGTGGCATCTTGAAAACCGAGTTGAAATGGATAAGCCATGAGAGATATAAAGGATTTTAGCCTTTAACTTAACTTTGACAAAGTTAGATAATAATTTTACTAATACCTCAAATAATTGAGAAAGTCATAATGGTTATGGGATTGGCTTGAAACCAGTTTTAGGGGGTTCGATTCCTTCCTTTCTTAGCTATTTAGGGTTGACGTATGTAGGTTCTTCAAATGTGTGATAGGGTGGAGGACATCCGTGGAGTCATTCAATATTAGTTGTTGTGAGTTCTACCGTAGATACCTCTCGTTTAGAAGCGAATGCCTCTCAGATTATGAATACTATAAGTATAACGGCTGTGAGTGAAATAAATGATCCTATAGATGAGACTGTATTTCATGTTGTATAGGCATCTGGGTAGTCTGAATAACGACGAGGTATGCCTGATAATCCTAAGAAATGTTGTGGGAAAAATGTTATGTTAACGCCTACAAATATAATAGCAAAGTGGATTTTAGCCCATGTAGAGCTAATTGTGTAGCCAGTAAATAGTGGAAATCAATGAACGAATCCTCCAATGATAGCAAATACAGCACCTATGGATAAAACGTAGTGGAAATGGGCTACTACATAATATGTATCATGTAATACAATGTCTAGTGAAGAATTTGCTAAAACAATCCCGGTTAGCCCACCCACAGTGAACAGGAAAATGAAGCCCAAGGCCCATAGCATTGCAGGGGATCATTTGATGTTTCCTCCGTGTAATGTAGCAAGTCAGCTAAATACTTTTACCCCTGTTGGAATGGCGATAATTATTGTAGCTGATGTAAAGTAGGCACGGGTATCTACATCAAGGCCTACTGTGAATATATGGTGAGCTCAGACAATAAAACCTAGAAACCCAATGGATATTATTGCTCATACTATACCCATATAGCCAAAAGGTTCTTTTTTTCCGGAGTAATATGTTACGATATGAGAAATTAATCCGAACCCTGGTAAAATAAGAATATAAACTTCAGGGTGACCAAAAAATCAAAATAAGTGTTGATAAAGGATTGGGTCCCCTCCCCCAGCAGGATCAAAGAAAGTGGTATTAAGATTTCGGTCTGTTAAGAGTATAGTAATTCCTGCAGCTAGCACAGGTAGTGAAAGTAGAAGGAGAACAGCGGTAATTAACACAGATCATACAAATAAGGGTGTTTGGTATTGGGATATGGCTGGGGGTTTTATATTAATGATAGTGGTAATAAAATTAATGGCCCCTAAAATAGATGATACTCCTGCCAAATGTAGTGAAAAGATTGCAAGGTCTACAGAGGCTCCTGCATGGGCTAGGTTTCCCGCTAGTGGCGGATAGACTGTTCATCCTGTTCCCGCCCCTGCTTCAACTGTTGAGGAGGCTAGAAGAAGTAGGAATGAGGGTGGTAAAAGTCAGAAACTTATATTATTTATTCGAGGAAAGGCCATATCAGGCGCCCCAATTATAAGAGGCACTAGTCAATTACCGAACCCACCTAGAAGGATCGGTATTACCATGAAGAAAATTATAATGAAAGCATGGGCTGTTACGATAACATTATAGATTTGATCATCCCCCAGGAGTGCTCCGGGTTGGCCTAATTCCGCTCGGATCAATAGGCTGAGAGCAGTACCTACTATTCCGGCCCAGGCACCAAATAGTATATATAAGGTGCCAATATCTTTATGATTTGTTGAGAATAGTCAACGATTAATGAACATAGGTAAAATGGCTGAGTATAAGCATTAGACTGTAAATCTAAAGACAGAGGTCAAAGTCCTCTTTTTACCAAGCCCTGTGGTGAAATTCATGTTGAATTGCAAATTCAAAGATGCGGTTCACCCCGCCAAGGCTTCAATCTATTTCCTTATTTTTTTTGAATAGATTGAAGCCAGTTGATTAGGGTATTTAGCTGTTAACTAAAATTTCGTGGGGTCATATCCCACCAATCTAGCAAGGATTTAGCTTAATAAAAGTAGTTGATTTGCATTCAATTGATGTAGGATAAATTCCTGCAATCCTTAATTTTCAGAGGTTAAGTAAATTGTACTTGCTTAGGGCTTTGAAGGCCCTTGGTCTAGTTTAACCTAAACCTCTAATCCCACAGAATAGTAAATATAGGGGTTATTGGAAGTAGTATTGTGGATAAAATAGTTAGAGGTGGTAGGAATGGGATTTTTTTGGGGTTTTCGAATTGTCACTTTATTTTTATGTTGTTTGTTGTTGGGAATAATGTTAGTGAAGTGGAATATGTTAGTCGTATATAGAAATAGAGGTTTAGTAAGGCCGTGATAGCTATTAATGTTGGTAGTATAATACTGTGGTTTTTTGTTAGTTCATTAATAATTATTCATTTAGGCATGAAACCTGATAATGGGGGCAAGCCTCCTAGTGATAGTATTGTCAGTAAGATTAGAATTGATATTAGTGGTGTCTTATTTCATAGTATAGAGAGAGATAATGTTGTTGTGGTTGAATTATATTGTAATAGTAAGAATGTTGTAAGGGTTATTATAATATATAATAACAAATTTAGTATAGTAATTGATGGATTATAAGTTAGAATTGCTGCCATTCAGCCTATATGTGCGATTGAAGAGTATGCTATAATTTTTCGTAATTGGGTTTGATTAAGGCCTCCCCACCCCCCAATTGCAATAGACAGGGTGGCTGCTATTAATATTATGTTGGTATCAATTGTGTGGGCTATTTGCATTAGGATTGACAGGGGAGCGAATTTTTGTCAAGTTAATAGGATTATTCCGGATGTTAGTGAAATACCTTGTGTTACTTCGGGGACTCAAAAATGGAAGGGTGCTATACCTAATTTTATAATTATGGCTGATGTTATTATTATAGATGTAGTGGGGTTTGATATTTTTATGACAGATCATTGCCCAGAGTATATTAGGTTAATGATAATGGCTAATATTAGTAGTATTGAGGCGGTAGCCTGAGTTAAAAAATATTTTGTCGCAGCTTCTATTGACCGTGGGTTGAAATTTTTTATTAGGATAGGGATAACTGCTAATATGTTTATTTCAAACCCGATTCAGACTATTAGCCAATGGGAGCTTATTATTACAATCACTGTACCTATAATTATAGTAAAGCAAATTGTTCATATTACTATTGGGTTTATTAGTACGGGAAGGATATAAACCAACATTTTCGGGGTATGGGCCCGATAGCTTATTTAGCTGACCTTACTTTAGAGTGTAGTGTAATGAGGTAGCACGAAGAATTTTGAGTTCTTAAGAGTAGGTTCAAGACCTATAACTCTAGAAATAAGAGGGCTTAAACCTCTATTATTTACTCTATCAAAGTAACTCTTTTATCAGACATATTTCTATGATTGGGGGGGTACTCCGGATAGGAAGATTGGAAAAGATACATGTCATATACATAGAGCTAGTGTTAGAGGCAGGAAATTTTTTCATAAAAGATGTATTAGTTGATCATAGCGGAAGCGAGGGTATGATGCGCGAATTCATAGAAAAGAGATAGTTAATACGAGGGTCTTGACTATGAAATTAATAGCATAAAGCTCTGGGAAGTAGGGGCTGTGGAATGCACCTAAAAATAGGATAGTTGTGAGAACATTTATTATAATAATATTAGCATACTCTGCGAGGAAAAATAGTGCAAATGGACCAGCTGCATATTCTACATTAAAGCCTGATACTAACTCGGACTCCCCTTCTGTAAGGTCAAATGGGGCTCGGTTTGTTTCTGCTAGAGTTGAGATAAATCATATTATGGCTAAGGGTCATGAGGAGAAGATGAGTCAGGTGTATTGTTGAGTAATAATGAGATTGGATAGGGAAAATGATCCGCTTATTAGTAAAACTGAGAGCAGAATAATTGCTAGTGTAACTTCATATGAGATCGTTTGGGCCACTGCTCGTAAGGCGCCAATTAGGGCATATTTTGAGTTAGAAGCTCATCCGGACCAAAGAATGGAATATACGGCCAGGCTTGATACTGCTAGCATAAATAGTACTCCAAGATTTATGTTAATTAGGGGGTAAGGCATTGGAAGGGGAATTCATATCATTAAAGCTAATGTAAGAGCTAGGATGGGGGCGATAATAAACATTGAGATAGAAGATGTAAGGGGCCGCAGTGGCTCTTTAGTAAATAGTTTGATAGCATCTGCAATTGGCTGAAGTAGTCCATATGGTCCAACGATATTAGGACCTTTACGTAATTGTATATAGCCTAGTACTTTTCGTTCAATTAGGGTAAGAAAAGCTACGGCGAGGAGAATTGGTACAATTAAGGCAAGGAGATTAATAATATACATGTTATTAGGGAGAGGAATTGAACCTCTGAGGGATAAAAGCTTAAGTTTTACGCAATTACCGGGCTCTGCCACCCTAACGAAGCCTTTGTCTAAGGCATTAGATTTATACAGTCTATTAGATTAATATAATATCATCTGTTCGACTATTAGGGCTTTCTTGTTGAATAGGCCCCATTTCTCTTGTCCTTTCGTACTGGGAGAAATATGTAATAGATAGAAACCGACCTGGATTACTCCGGTCTGAACTCAGATCACGTAGGACTTTAATCGTTGAACAAACGAACCATTAATAGCGGCTGCACCATTGGGATGTCCTGATCCAACATCGAGGTCGTAAACCCTATTGTCGATAAGGACTCTCAAATAGGATTGCGCTGTTATCCCTAGGGTAACTTGTTCCGTTGATCAATTATTATTGGATCAATTATGACTTAGGATTCGACTTGTATGTCTTGTCTAAAATCGTTCGGAGGTTATTTTATACTCCGAGGTCACCCCAACCGAAATTGCTAGCTTACAGGTAAGAGCTTTATTCCTTAATGGATAATATTATTTATTACTTAAGCTAGTTAATTAAAGCTCCATAGGGTCTTCTCGTCTTATTTTTCTATTCCCGCCTCTTCACGGGAAGGTCAATTTCACTGATTGGAAGTAAGAGACAGTAAAACCCTCGTGTGGCCATTCATACAAGTCCCTAATTAGAGAACAAATGATTATGCTACCTTTGCACGGTCAGGATACCGCGGCCGTTTAACTAATGTCACTGGGCAGGCAGTGCCTCTAATACTATAAATGCTAGAGGTGATGTTTTTGGTAAACAGGCGGGGTTTGTGTTTGCCGAGTTCCTTTTACTTCTTTTAATCTTTCCTTAAAGTAAAGCACACCTGTGTTGGATTAACAGTTTTTTTGATAAGTTTTTTATTTTTATTTATATTTATCTAGTTGTTAACTATCAGTGGGCATCCGTTCTGATATAAGCTTGTGCTAGGAGAAAATTTTTCTTGTTACTCATATAAACAGTATTTCTTCTATTATTTAATAGATTAGTCCAGTTAAAAGTTGGGAGTTAGTGGAGATGTTTGATATTGATTTTTGTATATTTGTTGAGCTTGAACGCTTTCTTAATTGATGGCTGCTTTTAGGCCCACTATGGTTATGTTTTATTCTTACTCTCCAATTAAGGTTGTATCCTGTGTCTAAAGGGCTGTACCTCTTTAGACTAGCCTTTAATTTTACATTATAATTTGTATTTTTTCCTGTAGAAATTAAAGTTGAACTGATATTCTTTTCTGGACAACCAGCTATCACCAGGCTCGGTAGGCTTTTCACCTCTACCCAGAAGTCTTCTCACTATTTTGCCACATAGACGAGTTCGCTCTGATATGCTGCTTTTGGGTAGCTCGTCTGGTTTCGGGGTCTCTAACTTAAGTTCTCTTTGCTAAGGGTCATCTAGTTAACTCATTATGCAAAAGGTAGAAGTGGTAAGCTTTGCTTTTTGGTACTTTTAATTAGGTCTTTCACTCGTTCCCTTACGGTACTATCTCTATAGCGCCAAAAAAAAATTTCTATCGCCTATACTTTTATTAGAATAATAAATGTTTTATTTTACATTCAGAGGTTGATTTAAATATAATTCGGTTGGGCTAGCTTTAGTTCAAAGTGGTCATTTTTATGAAATCTTCTGGGTGTAAGCCAGGTGCTTTGTTTTAAGCTACACTTTGATTATTCCAAGCACACTTTCCAGTATGCTTACCTTGTTACGACTTATCTCCTCTTATGTTTATTACCTTGTGCTTAGGTATGCAGTAATGGTTTGTACACTTGAGGAGGGTGACGGGCGGTGTGTGCGTGCTTCATGGCCCTATTCAATCAAGCACTCTATTCTTAATTTACTACTAAATCCTCCTTTAGTCTTTAGTTTCATAAAGACTTTCGTGATGTTCTTGGGTAGAAAATGTAGCCCATTGCTTCCCAACTCATAAGCTACACCTTGACCTAACGTTTTTATGTCTGTACTTATGCTTACTATTAATCCTTTTAAGGGTTTGCTGAAGATGGCGGTATATAGGCTGAATTAGCAAGAGTTGGTGAGGTTTATCGGGGTGTATCGATTACAGAACAGGCTCCTCTAGAGGGATATAAAGCACCGCCAAGTCCTTTGAGTTTTAAGCTGTTGCTAGTAGTTCTCTGGCGGACAGTCTTGTTAATGTGACTGTCTAAGTTTATGGCTAAGCATAGTGGGGTATCTAATCCCAGTTTGGGCCTTAGCTGTCGTGTTATCAGATATATTAAAGTCACTTTCGTAGTTTATATTTACTTTAGCTGTAGGTTTTTACATCTTAGTTAAGCCTTGACTTTAGTTTAAATTATTCCCTTAACACTCTTTACGCCGTTGTTCTATTAACTTGGGTCCATCGTATGACCGCGGTGGCTGGCACGAAATTTACCAACCCTGAAGTCAGTATAGCTTAGTCAAACTTTCGTTTATAGCTTAATTTTTATCACTGCTGTTTCCCGTGGGGGTGTGGCTATGCAAGGTGTTTTGAGCTACTTAAAAGTGAACTTTATACCAGCTCCTTTATTGTCGTTTAGTGGGACTTTAAGGGCATTCTCACAGGGGCGCGGAGACTTGCATGTGTAATCTTACTGACAGTTAATAGAAAGGCCAGGACCAAACCTTTATGTGTTTATGGGACCGTCTGGTCCATCTAAGCATTTTCAGTGCTTTGCTTTATTTTTAAGCTACATTAAC